TCTTTCTGTTCCATCCATCCGGCAATTGAATAAAAAATCACAAACTCGTTCATTTTTTTCCGTTCAATCAAAAAAATGAGAATTTTTTCGAATTCTTAATTCTATAGGGTTGAATAACAATTCGATTGACTCCATCTCCATATAATTGCTATGCTTAGTGTGTGACTCGTTGGTTTTTTATTTAGAGTTAGGTTAGGATTAAAAAACAAAGGGCCATCCCCTAGTATGAACTAATAACTATATAACTAATAACCAGCTCATTGCTTCGTATTATCTGGATCCAAGGAACCAGTCGCTATATGATGTATTGATCATATTGTTGTAGCAACTGAAGCATTTTTTTTTACATAAAAGAAAAATCAATCTATAAGGTTGTGAAGCAAAAACAAAGGGATATGGATAAATGGAGGGGTGAGAGAAAGAAAGAAAAAGAATAGCAATGATATATGATTCCAATATGTATGGTCTATGAACTATCTTATAAAAGGCAATGTAATAAAGCATTAATGTATTCGTCCATAATTAATAATTAGATTCGATGAATATGAATACAATTTATACGAAAAATAAAAAAGAATAAAGAGCGCCGAGTCAATAAAGACTGAGAAGATTGATTCAGGAACAAATTTTATTAGGAGCTCCATTGCAGAGTTCGGGCCTAGTCATTAATCGAGAAGCGATGGGAACGACAGAACCTGTGACTGAGGAAGATTCCCTTGAAAACGAATCCTAATGATTCATTGGGTGGGATGGCGGAACGAGCCAAGAACCAATTCATTTATTCTGATAGGTCATGGAACGCCCCTACGAATGAAAGGGATGTTGAAAGAGCAAATATTCGCCCGCGAAAGCCTTACTGGATTGCTAAGTTTTGGGCAATTCAATAAAAATAAATAAAATAAAGGTAAAAATAAATGAAGATTCATTAATTATAAAATGGAATTTATCATTTTATTTTATTCCTACGTGTACGTGACAGATTATATCTCAAAAAATTCCATGATTCATTATTCATTCAATTCAAAATATATACAATATTATTTAATCGTTTCATTCGCGAGGAGCTGGATGAGAAGAAACTCTCATGTCCAGTTCTGCAGTAGAGATGGCATTGAGAAACAACCATCAACTATAACCCCAAAAGAACCAGATTTCGTAAACAACATAGAGGAAGAATGAAGGGAATATCTTATCGAGGCAATCGAATTTGTTTCGGCGGATACGCCCTTCAGGCACTTGAACCCGCTTGGATCACATCTAGACAAATAGAAGCGGGGCGACGAGCCATGGCACGATATGCGCGTCGTGGTGGAAAAATATGGGTACGTATATTTCCAGACAAACCTGTTACAGTAAGGCCTACCGAAACACGTATGGGTTCGGGGAAAGGATCTCCCGAATATTGGGTATCCGTCGTTAAACCGGGTCGAATACTTTATGAAATGGGTGGAGTATCAGAAATTGTAGCCAGAGAAGCTATTTCTATAGCTGCGTCCAAAATGCCTATACGAACTCAATTCGTTATTGCGGGATAGGGATATGGAACGAAAGGAAAGGGGCCTTGTGATGAAAAAACCGCAGTTTTTTTATTTCTGGACAAACAATCTTTCTTCTTTTTTTCTTCGCCCTTTAGTTAGTTAGCATTGAAAGAAAAAAGAGAAAAATAATAAGAATGATATGATTCAACCTCAGACCTATTTAAATGTAGCGGACAACAGCGGGGCTAGAGAATTAATGTGTATTCGAATCATAGGAGCTAGTAATCGCCGATATGCTCATATTGGTGACGTTATTGTTGCTGTAATCAAAGAAGCAGTTCCCAATATGCCTCTACAAAGATCAGAAGTGATCAGAGCTGTAATTGTACGTACATGTAAAGAACTCAAACGTGACAATGGTATGATAATACAATATGATGACAATGCAGCAGTTGTCATTGATCAAGAAGGAAATCCCAAAGGAACTCGAGTTTTTGGTGCGATCGCTCGGGAATTGAGACAGTTGAATTTTACTAAAATAGTCTCATTAGCTCCTGAGGTATTATAAATAGATTCTAAATAAATACTAATAGATGAAAACATAATAAAACATAAAAAAAGGGAGGTTCATAGTAAGATATCTGAACTGAATTAGATTCCATTAATTAGTAGAATGCATTAGTAGATTGTTTCTCACGCATATACCTTTAATAATTCATGAAAAAAAAAGAGTAGAGCATGCTGATTATATAAAAACCCGGAGGCACCAATAATTATAGTTCATCATGGGTAGGGACACTATTGCCGAAATAATAACTTCTATACGAAATGCTGACATGGATAAAAAAGGAACGGTTCGAATAGCATCTACAAATATCACTGAAAACATTGTTAAAATACTTCTACGCGAAGGCTTTATCGAAAATGTGAGAAAACATCGAGTAAGCAAGAAATATTTCTTGGTTTCAACTCTGCGACATAGAAGGAATAGAAAAGGGCCATATAGAACTGTTTTAAAACGTATCAGCCGACCCGGCCTACGAATCTATTCCAACCATCAACGAATTCCTAGGATTTTAGGAGGAATGGGTATTGTAATTCTTTCGACTTCTCGAGGTATAATGACAGACCGAGAGGCTCGACTAGAAGGAATCGGGGGAGAAATTTTGTTATATATATGGTGATCTTTATGATCTACGAATTGCATCCGTAGGAAAACTTCCTATTTTTTTTTTTGAAAAAAGAGGAAGGGTTGTCTAATATCACTCCTACTCCATGAGTTGATAATTAAAGGGGTTACCTGGAATGAAAGAACAAAAATGGATTCATGAAGGTTTAATTACTGAATCACTTTCCAATGGTATGTTTCGGGTTCGTAGTGACTTTTCAACATTCCTCTCGTTCGGATACAATCGGAGGTTCCAAATTTCAAGAGACTTATTTTCTTTTCTTCGAAGGAGTAGATTCAAAATTAAAATAAAATTAAGGAGAAACAAATATGAAAATTAGGGCGTCCGTTCGTAAAATTTGTGAAAAATGTCGACTGATCCGCAGGCGGGGACGAATTATAGTAATTTGTTTCAACCCGAGGCATAAACAGAGACAGGGATAATTTTTTTTTTAGAGACTCTCCAAAGGACTCAATACACAAACAAATAAAGGACCCATTTTGACATGAAAATAAAATATACGTATATTTCTGACTCATATTTAGGAGATGATAAAATATGACAAAAACCATAACAAGAATTGGCTCACGTAGGAGTGGGCGCATTAGTTCACGTAAGACTGGACGTCGAATACCAAAAGGGGTTATTCATGTTCAAGCAAGTTTCAACAATACCATTGTAACAATCACAGATATACGGGGTCGGGTTGTTTCTTGGTCCTCCGCCGGTACTTGCGGCTTCAAGGGCACAAGAAGAGGGACGCCGTTTGCTGCCCAAACCGCAGCCGCAAACGCTATTCGTACAGTAGTAGATCAGGGTATGCAACGAGCAGAAGTTATGATAAAGGGTCCTGGTCTTGGAAGAGATGCAGCACTACGAGCCATTCGTAGAAGTGGTATACTATTAAGTTTTGTCAGAGACGTAACCCCTATGCCACATAATGGGTGTAGGCCTCCTAAAAAAAGGCGTATATAGAAATAAGAATTGAGAATTGAACGAATTTCAAGAGAAAGAAATGATTAAATGATCGGATCAAATAATATGACTATGTTTCGAGAAGAAGTAGCAGTATCTACTCGGACACTACAGTGGAAGTGTGTTGAATCAAGAGAAGACAGTAAGCGTTTTTATTATGGACGTTTTATTCTGTCTCCGCTTATGAAAGGTCAAGCTGATACAATAGGCATTGCGATGCGAAGGGCTTTGCTTGGAGAAATAGAAGGAACATGTATTACACGCGCAAAATCTGAAAAGATACCACATGAATATTCTACCATAGAAGGTATTGAAGAATCCGTACATGAAATTTTAATGAATTTGAAAGAAATTGTATTGAAAAGTAATCTGTATGGAACTCGCGACGCATCTATTTGCGTCAAGGGTCCTGGATATGTAACTGCTCAAGACATCATCTCACCACCTTCTGTGGAAATCGTTGATACTACACAGCATATAGCTAGCCTGACGGAACCAATTGATTTTTGTATTGGATTACAAATCGAGAGTAATCGAGGATATCGTATGAAAACACCAAATAACGCTGAAGAAGGAAGTTATCCAATAAATGCTGTATTCATGCCTGTTCGAAATGCAAATCATAGTATTCATTCTTATAGTAATGGGAATGAAAAACAAGAGATACTTTTTCTCGAAATATGGACGAATGGAAGTTTAACTCCTAAAGAAGCACTTTACGAAGCCTCCCGTAATTTGATTGATTTATTTATTCCGTTTCTACATGCAGAAGAACAAGATAAAAATATAGAGGACAATCAAAATAGGGTTACTTTACCCTTTTTCACTTTTCATGATGGATTGGATAAACTAAGAAAAAAAAAAGAAATCGAATTGAAATGTTTTTTTATTGACCAATTAGAATTGCCTTCGAGGACCTATAATTGCCTCAAAAGGTCCAATATACATACATTATTAGACCTTTTGAATAAGAGTCAAGAAGATCTTATGAAAATTGAACATTTTCGCATAGAAGATGTAAAACAGATATTGGTCATTATACAAAAACATTTCGTAATTGATTTACCTAAGAATAAGTTTTTTATTTGTTGAAGTCCATTGGAATTGGAATGATTTCATCTTTTTTTTTTTTGCTTAAATTTATTCAGCACGATCCGTATATTATATTAAATATAGATTCAGAATTAACTGGAATAAACGTATCTAGGGAAGATTCACTTCCCTAGAAAGATACGTTGTGATATTTTATTTCACGGTGGAATCAATTTGAAAAAGACCTAAAGTTAGAGATTTATCAATAGGTAATGTTGCTCCAATACCCAACCAAAGGGCTACTGCAGTACCAATCAAAAAGACGGTTGTAGCTACTGGACGACGA